TTTTTTGGCCCGCTATGTATAAACAACATTAACTTTCTGTCCTCAAACATATCTTCAAGCACACTCTTTCCAAAAAGGACCCACAACGACAATCATTCACATTCTATGAGGATCAATATACTATGTATAATACACATTCATAGACATTCCTCATACATATCTTTACCAACTCTCTGAAATTTCGGCCATGTGTTATACCTGGCCAATCATTAGGGTGTTCATCCATGCATGGGCTCCGCCCATATCATGACTACTTGATAGGACCTTCCCTTGTTAACGTCTACGCAGACCTTTTCCTAAGTGAGTCCAACCGGTTAATCCACAGAGATTTCAACCCGTTATCCTGAAACTTAAGAACCCAGTCACTGCACGATCCAACAACTGATATACACCCATATGCGATTCCTAATAATTCCCTGAATGCATCATTCATTCAGACAAGTAGACACCTTAACTCGCGTTTATTCCTATCTTACCCTTTCAACCTTACTTCATAACCAGCTATAATGGTCAATCTATTCTAAACGCTCTTTAAAGTATTCTACCCTAAACAACAATGAACACAGGAATCTGCCAGAATACTATCCTGAACACTACCATGACGCCTACTCATCCACCCAATTATTGTAGATTGTCCACGATCGCACCAGGACTGGTACCACTCTTATATCTCCAAGGGGCCAGAGCTCAAGAGTGTCAGCCGTAGCTATCAAGCCATCTGTTGGATGTGAATCTGAGGGACCTTAATTGAAGAGATACCTCGATTGCTCTTTAAAAGACCTCTATGGTTATGCGTTAAAGACCTACCTATAAGCTAAGTCCACTTGTGATAGCAATTGACTACTGGTAGGGGAAGTTGCTCACGCCTTTCACCTGGCATCTCAGCAGTGAAGTTGGTATTAAACAACAAGGTGGAGCATTGAGACGTCCTCCCCTGTCCTCACAAGGACAGTCAATCGATCCTCAGCAGTTCAGAGTGGTACTGTTTAGATTATAAAGGTTGTGCATACTATTGATACCCTAAAGCATGAAAATGCCAGCCCCTATTAATGCTTGATGGACATAAGTTCTCCCCCCTTTTGGAAAAAAATCGCAACCCCCCCCTTACCCCCCCCAGCACCTGAGCCAAGCCTGTTCCTGCAAACCCCAGCCCCCCCGAGCCAGGCACACTAACAAACCAGCTAAAGAACTGCCACCCCCACACGTTATTTTATACAAATATATATACCCCTCCTCCTTATTTTCGAGGCCAAACCAGGCCTTCGGCCCAAGAACCGCACAACAACCCACCACTCCACTGCCCGCACCCCGCAACCTTACCCCCTTGCTGCCCTGCAATTTGCTCTATTCAAGAGCACTTTATCCTTGCAAGTTCACGCACACCCCCGAGACCGGCCATGGCAACCACACCCGTGCATTGTCCGCCCCCTGCCTGACAACCAGGTTCTGGGCTTAGCAACCCAGGGTCTCCATGCAGAATGCACCCGTCATGTCAGTGACAAACCACCTGCCGTTAACTGAACTAGTTGGAGGTACTTTTACAGTGTTTGCGGTCCTAATCCTCCTCTCCCCATTCTTCCGCCGATGAGCTAACTTCCACGAGAACACCCTTTCCGCCATAAAAACAGCCCTCTACCTGTCTCTTGTCCCACTGTTCGTCCTTATTGTCCACGGAGCCGATAATACAACAAAAACCTCGACATCCTTTCCCTGATTTGATACTTTCTGTTCTTCCTTTACCTTCTGGACTACATTTGATCTCTACCAAATCGTCTTCTTACCTATCGCCCTTTTTGTTGCCGGGTCAATCCTTCCTTTTTCTACCTGATACATGCACACGGACCCTAAAATACGGATATTCTCAGCCCACCTCCTAATCTTCCTGCTCGCCATAATTCTTCTAATCTCTGCAGGGAATCTCACCCTCCTATTCACCGGCTGAGAAGGTGTAGGCATTATGTCCTTCCTACTCATCGGATGATACAGTTCTCGTGCCGAGGCAGCCACCGCGGCCCTTATGGCCGTTATCTACAACCGAGTTGGAGACATCACCTTCATAGCAGCATTCGCCTGACTTATTAAATTTGGCGGCTCTTCAAACCTAGACTACCTATTCTCTCACGGGGTTCCTACAGCCATTGTCATCTACTTTATAGTCGGTGCTGCAAGCAAGTCCGCCCAATTTATATTTCACCCCTGACTAATCTCAGCCATAGAGGGGCCAACCCCAGTCTCAGCCCTACTCCACTCAAGCACTATAGTTGTAGCCGGAGTGTTCCTGCTACTTCGCCTACACCCCCTACTCTCGAATAACCCCCTAGCTCTTACAATTTGTCTTTGTCTAGGGGCCCTCACTTCAACTTTTGCTGCATGATCCGCCACAGTACAAAGTGACGTAAAAAAGATCATCGCTCTCTCAACCTCCAGCCAACTGGGCTTAATAATAGTCGCCATTGGCATCAACCTCCCAAACCTGGCATTCTTCCACATGTGCACACACGCCTTTTTCAAAGCCATGCTCTTCCTCTGCTCCGGGGTTATTATTCACAACCTCAAAGATGTCCAAGACATCCGTCACATGGGGGGCCTTCTCAAATCCCTGCCAGTCACCTCCGCCTGTATGACACTCGGATCCCTCGCCCTCATAGGAACCCCCTACCTTATTGCATTCTACTCCAAGGACGCAATTATCGAGGCCGCAACCAACTCCTATGTCAACTCGACTGCCCTTCTTTTTACCCTAGTCGCCACATCTTTTTCTGCGCTATATAGCCTACGAATGATCTACTCCACCCTTCTCCGCCAACCACGCACCACAGAGCCCGTCCACATCTTCGAAGAGCCCCAAGCTGTAAAAACCCCCCTTCTCCGACTCGCCCTAGGCACTATTATTGGCGGACCCATCTTATTCTGAATCTTGTTCCCAAGCTTCCCGAAAGAAGCAACACTACCAGAACTCTTTAAATGGGCTGCTCTCCTCATCACCCTCACCTCCTTCTTCGTAGSCCTTCTAGTGGCCTGGTGATACCACTGATCACGCCCCCCAGAAGATGACTCCCCCTATAAAGACTTCGACCCCGCCCTCATAGAGCGCCCGATCCACCGAAAAGTCTCCGATGTTGTCCTAGACTCTGCATGAGAGATTACTGCCTTTGGCGTCGAACATGCGTTTTGGAAACGAATGGGCTTAGATAAACTTCCATCAGCACAGCTTCGTCCCATTAAAATCCTTCACATAACGCATAAAGGTCTAATTCAATTATACCTCGCCATATTTTTTATTACACTTAACGAAATCTGTGCATTTCTCTATGTCCTATCGTACGCTCTGATAGTTTATGTAAAACACTGGTCTTGTAAACCGGAGAGTACAGGTTAGTCCCTGTTCAGGGCTCAGGACAAAGGGACTCAAACCCTTTCTTTTGGCCCCCAAAGCCAATATTCTTGTTAAATTATGTCCTGCTCTTATAGCTTAAGTAAAGTGTAGTGCTGAAAACACTAAGATGGACCCTAAAAAGTTCTGAGGGCACAAAGGTTTGGTCCTAGCCTTATTATCAATTATCTTTTAACTTACACATGCAAGTCTCAGCACACCCGTGAGGACGCCCTTTACCCCTACCCCAGGCTTAGGAGCTGGTATCAGGCGCAACTTTTACGCCCATAACACCTAGTCCCACCACACCCCCAAGGGTACTCAGCAGTGATAAACATTGTCTATAAGCGCCAGCTTGACCCAGTTATAAAGAAGAGGGCCGGCCAACTTGGTGCCAGCCGCCGCGGCTAGACCAACTGGACTCAAATTGATAATTCCCGGCGTTAAGCGTGATTAAAGCCACACACCAATTAGAGTTAAACCTATGTTGAGCAGTGAAAAGCACACGATAGGGAAACCCAGAAACGAAAGTTACTCTAATCTCTGCTTGAATACACGACAGCTAGAATACAAACTGGGATTAGATACCCCACTATGTCTAGCCGTAAACTATTAACCCACACTAACCCCGCGCCAGGGAACTACGAGCCTTAGCTTAAAACCCAAAGGACTTGACGGTGTCCCACCCAACTAGAGGAGCCTGTTCTATAATCGATAACCCCCGCTTCACCCAACCCCCCCTTGCTTTATCAGCCTGTATACCTCCGTCGTAAACCCGCCGTATGAATGTACTTAAGCGGATTCAATGGTTCCCCACCAACACGTCAGGTCAAGGTGCAGCCAATGGGGGTGGTAAGTAATGGGCTACAATCTCTAACCTAGAACAAACGAAGTACTGCATGAAACACAGTCATGAAGGAGGATTTAGTAGTAAAAAGAAAGTAGCGTGTTCTTTTTAACACGGCCCTGGGACGTGTACACACCGCCCGTCGCCCTCTTCGACAACACTATTCTGTTACCTAACCCAACTAATAACTAGAGAAGAGGTAAGTCGTAACATGGTAAGTGTACCGGAAGGTGCACTTGGCTCAACAAAGTGTGGCTTAGCTAAAGCACCTTGCTTACACCAAGGAGACATCTGTGGAACCCGGATCACTTTGAACCCCAAATCAAGCCTAATAACTACTATGAGTAAAATTACAACATTTCTACGACCTAATAAAACATTTTTCCACTTTAGTAGAGGTGATCAAAAAACTTCTTAGCGCTTTATATCAAGTACCGCAAGGGAATGATGAAATAGCTATGAAATAGCCCTAAAGTACTAAACAGCAGAGACTCCACTCGTACCTTTTGCATCATGGTTTAGCCAGTCCAAATCAAGCAAAGCGAAACATTAGTTTGACCTCCCGAAACTAGGCGAGCTACTTCGAAACAGCTTAAAAGAGCCAACCCGTCTCTGTTGCAAAAGAGTGGGATGATTTCCAAGTAGAAGTGAAAAGCCTACCGAGCCTAGAGATAGCTGGTTATTCAGGAAAAGAGTTTTAGCTCACCCTTAAGCTTACCTATGAACACAAACAACACAACAGGCTTAAGAGTTATTCAATTAAGGCACAGCTTATTTGAAAAAGAGTACAGTCTACAACCAAGGGTAAGTACCAAGATTCGTGTTAAGTGGGCCTGAAAGCAGCCACCTTCAAAAAAGCGTTAAAGCTTTTCACATCTCTGATATTTAATACCAACACCTTTCTCGAACCCTTCACTAATACTGAATGACCCTATAAATTATAGGAGACATAATGCTAAAACTAGTAACAAGAAATAGACTTTCTCCGAAATGCAAGTGTAAGCCAAAACGGACCCACCATTGGCCTTTACCGTGTTTGACCCAAGTACAGCAACTCCTCCCAGAAAACCCTGTATGCCCAAACGTTACCCTAACACAAGAACATTCCCGGAAAGATTAAAAGAGAAAGAAGGAACTCGGCAAACCTAAGCCCCGCCTGTTTACCAAAAACATCGCCTCTTGATTAAATATAAGAGGTCCAGCCTGCCCAGTGACATAGTTAAACGGCCGCGGTACCCTGACCGTGCGAAGGTAGCATAATCACTTGTTCCTTAAATAGGGACTTGTATGAACGGCATCACGAGGGCTTTACTGTCTCCTTTCTCCAATCAGTGAAACTGATCTCCCCGTGAAGAAGCGGGGATGATAATATAAGACGAGAAGACCCCATGGAGCTTTAAACCCAACGACACCCCCTCAACTCCCCAACCCATTTTAGTTGCTACAGTCCTGTTCGTTGGTTTTAGGTTGGGGTGACCGCGGAGTATAGATTAACCTCCACGACGAATGGGACTACCCCCTTACCCAAGAGCTACTCCTCTAAGGATCAAAAAATTGACGTAAAATGATCCAAGCATTTGATCAACGGACCAAGTTACCCTGGGGATAACAGCGCAATCCATTTCAAGAGCCCCTATCGACAAATGGGTTTACGACCTCGATGTTGGATCAGGGTACCCAAGTGGTGCAGCCGCTACTAATGGTTTGTTTGTTCAACAATTAAAACCCTACGTGATCTGAGTTCAGACCGGAGCAATCCAGGTCGGTTTCTATCTATAAAGTGTTACTCTTAGTACGAAAGGATTGGAGTAACGTGGCCAATATATAAACAAGCCACAGCTTAAGACTAATGAAAAAAACTTAATTAGCCACAGCCTAACACTCTCTCTTAGACCAAGACAATTAACGAAGCAAAACTGGATCTGCAAGAGACCTAAGCTCTCTTATCAGGGGGTTCAAGTCCCCCCGTTAATTATGCATCTCCTCCTCCTTCACATCCTACCACTTCTCTACATCGCCCCAATTTTGTTGGCAGTAGCCTTCCTCACCCTCGTTGAACGTAAGATTTTAGGCTACATACAACACCGCAAAGGCCCTAATGTAGTAGGACCATTTGGCCTTCTTCAACCCATTGCAGACGGCATTAAACTATTTATCAAAGAACCCATTCGCCCCTCAACCTCATCACAAGTCCTATTCATCCTTGCACCTACCCTAGCCCTTATTATCGCTATGTTGCTTTGAACCCCCCTACCCCTTCCCATTGCCTATTCAAACCTCAACCTAAGCCTCCTGTTTATCCTTGCCCTCTCCAGCCTAACAGTCTACACCATTCTAGGCTCAGGATGAGCTTCCAACTCCAAATACGCTCTCATTGGGGCCCTTCGTGCCGTAGCCCAAACAATCTCCTACGAAGTCACCCTAGCCCTCATTATCCTCTCGACTATCCTGCTCGCCGGAGGATTCTCTCTTTATAACTTCACCTACGCCCAGCAGCCCACATGATTCATCTTACCCCTCTGACCCCTAGCACTAATGTGATTTGTGTCTACCCTAGCTGAAACCAACCGCACCCCATTCGACCTAACAGAAGGTGAGTCAGAACTTGTCTCGGGGTTTAACGTTGAATATGCAGGTGGCCCATTTGCCCTATTTTTCCTCGCCGAGTATTCCAATATTCTCATAATAAACACCCTCTCAGCCATTGTCTTCCTGGGGCCTACCACCCACCCCTCCCTCCCAGCTACCCCAATCCTGATAATTAAGGCATCTATCCTCTCCCTGATCTTTCTATGAATCCGTGCCTCATATCCCCGCTTCCGATACGATCAACTTATACACTTAGTCTGAAAAAACTTCCTACCCCTTACTCTTGCCCTGCTACTCTTCAACATCTCACTCCCAACTACATTATTCTTTTCCCCCCCCATAATATGAAAATGTGCCCGAAAGTTAAGGCTCTCCTTGATAGGGAGGTTTATAGAGGTTCAAACCCTCTCATTTTCTTTAAAGAGATAGGAGTTGAACCTATGCCTGAGAGATCAAAACCCTCTGTACTCCCGCTGTACTACTCTTTAGTAAGGTAAGCTAACTCTTAAGCTCTTGGGCTCATGCCCCAACAATGTTGGTGAAAATCCTTCCCTTACTACCCAGTAAAGTCGGCTAATCAAGCTCTTGGGCCCATACCCCAACAATGTAGGTTAAACCCCTTCCTTTACTAATGAACCCCACTGCCACTGTCATCCTTCTCCTAAGCCTAGCGACCGGCACTACAATCACCCTTATAAGCCACCACTGACTGCTCGCCTGAATCGGCCTAGAAATCAACACACTGGCCATTATTCCCTTTATAACACAAACCCCACACCCCCGGGCCATTGAAGCAGCCACAAAATACTTCCTCACCCAAGCCACAGCATCCGCACTCATCCTATTCTCAGCGACCATAAACGCCTGAAAAACAGGAGAGTGAGGTATCACCTTACTGCTAGAACCCTTCACGTTGACCCTAACCCTAGCTCTTATAATAAAGCTAGGACTTGCCCCCCTTCACTTCTGAATGCCCGAAGTAATTCAAGGCATTCCTCTAATAACCGGACTAATTCTGTCAACCTGACAAAAAATCGCCCCCCTTGCGCTTATCTTTCAAATTCACAACCTTATCAACAATAACCTAATTGTTATTATCGGCATCACATCCATTTTGGTCGGGGGCTGAGGGGGCATTAATCAAACCCAACTCCGCAAAATCATAGCATTCTCTTCAATTGGCCACCTAGGATGAATACTCATCATCTTAAAGTTTAATCCAACCCTAACCCTATTTAACTTTATCTTTTACATCTTAATAACAGCCGCAGTATTCCTCTCCCTTTCAACCCTATCAGCCACCAAAATAACTAATATCTTCACTTCCTGACCCAAGGCGCCCGCCCTAGCCACAACCATCATGCTCGCCCTCTTGTCCCTAGCGGGCCTACCTCCCCTCTCAGGCTTTGCCCCAAAGCTATTAATTATTCTCGAACTAGTGAAACAAGACGCAATACTCATTTCCGCGCTTATCCTTGCCGCCTCCTTGCTAGCCCTGTTTTTCTACATCCGACTGACATACATCTTAATCCTAACTATTCCCCCCAATACCTCTAACTCCCCAACAACTTGACGAATATTTTACACCCCCCTCCACACAACAATCATGAACGTCCTAGCACTATCTATTTTTTCAATAACCCCAACACTTCTATCTATTATTTAGAAACTTAGGATAGTTAATAGTCCAAGGGCCTTCAAAGCCCTCAGCAGGAGTTCAAACCTCCTAGTTTCTGTAGGACTTGCAGGTTCTACCCCACATCCTTTGAATGCAACTCAAAAACTTTAATATAAGCTAAAGTCCTAACTAGAAAGACGGGCCTCGATCCCGCAAAAATTTAGTTAACAGCTAAATACTCTATCCAGCGAGCTTCTTTCTACTTCTCCCGGTTGTGGGAAAACGGGAGAAGCCCCGGCAGGGTTCATACTGCTTCTTGGGGTTTGCAATCCCACGTGATAACACCCCAGGGCCTGATAAAGAGAGGGCTCAAACCTCTGTCTTCGGGGCTACAACCCGCCGCCTACTCGGCCACTTTACCTGTGATATCCACCCGCTGACTATTTTCTACTAACCACAAAGACATTGGCACAATATACCTCGTCTTTGGTGCCTGGGCAGGAATAATTGGAACCGCCCTTAGCCTGCTTATCCGCGCTGAACTAAGCCAGCCCGGAGCCCTGCTCGGAGACGATCAGATTTATAACGTAGTTGTTACAGCCCATGCTTTCGTAATAATTTTCTTTATGGTTATGCCCATCCTCATTGGCGGCTTCGGCAACTGACTGGTCCCCCTGATGATTGGGGCCCCAGACATGGCTTTCCCCCGCATGAATAATATGAGCTTCTGACTACTCCCCCCCTCATTCTTCCTCTTATTAGCCTCATCCACCGTAGAAGCAGGGGCAGGCACAGGGTGAACTGTTTACCCCCCATTAGCTGGCAATCTCGCCCACGCAGGCCCCTCAGTCGACCTTGCCATTTTCTCCCTTCATCTCGCCGGAGTCTCTTCAATTCTAGGGGCCATCAACTTTATCACCACTATTCTTAACATGAAGCCACCCTCAACCTCGCAATATCAAACCCCCCTATTCGTCTGATCCGTCCTTATTACAGCAGTACTCCTCCTTCTATCCCTCCCAGTCTTGGCGGCAGGCATTACCATGCTCCTAACAGACCGCAACCTCAACACAACCTTCTTTGACCCTGCCGGAGGGGGCGACCCAGTTCTATACCAACACCTTTTCTGGTTCTTCGGTCACCCAGAAGTCTACATTCTCATTCTCCCCGGCTTCGGAATCATCTCCCACGTAGTGGCCTACTACTCTTCCAAAAAAGAACCTTTCGGCTACATGGGTATAGTCTGAGCAATACTCTCAATTGGCCTCCTGGGCTTCATTGTCTGAGCTCATCACATATTCACGACTGACCTAAATGTGGACACACGAGCTTATTTTACCTCTGCTACTATAATTATTGCCATCCCCACGGGGGTAAAAGTCTTTAGTTGATTAGCAACCATGCATGGGGGAATTATTAAATGAGAAGCCCCCATGCTGTGAGCCTTGGGGTTCATCTTCCTCTTCACGGTCGGAGGTCTCACCGGAATTGTGCTAGCCAACTCCTCTATCGACATCGTCCTCCATGATACTTACTACGTCGTTGCCCACTTCCACTATGTTCTGTCTATGGGAGCAGTTTTTGCTATCATGGCAGGATTTGTCCACTGATTTCCCTTATTTACCGGGTTTACTCTTCACAAGATTTGAACTAAAGCCCAGTTTGCCGTAATATTTGTAGGTGTAAACCTTACCTTTTTCCCACAGCACTTCCTGGGGTTAGCCGGGATGCCCCGACGGTACTCAGACTATCCAGACGCCTACACCCTCTGAAACACCCTGTCCTCCATTGGCTCCCTCATCTCCTTGGTGGGGGTTATCATGATAATGTTCATTATCTGAGAGGCCTTCTCAGCCAAACGGTTTTTTATTAACCCCAAACTTACTACAACCAACATTGAGTGACTTCTCGGCTTCCCTCCCCATCACCACACATTTGAAGAAGCCTCATTTTCATTTAAAGTTGCTCGAGAAAGGGGGGAATCGAACCCCCGTAACCTGATTTCAAGTCAGACACATGGCCCCTCTGTCACTTTCTTGAGGAGTTAGTTAAGAATAACATTATCTTGTCAAGATAAAATCACCGGTTAGATCCCGGTACTCCTCTTATGGCTTACCCCACCCAACTCGGTCTCCAAGACGCTATCTCCCCCATTATAGAAGAGCTCCTTCACTTTCACGACCATGCTTTCATGGCAGTACTAATAATCAGTACCCTAGTGCTCTACATTATTACCTCCTTGATAACAACTAAACTCTCCAACACCAATACCATCGACGCCCAAGAAATCGAAATAATTTGAACCATCATGCCCGCCGTCATCCTTATCATTATTGCCCTCCCCTCCCTCCGCATCCTTTACCTTATGGACGAACTAAGCGCCCCCGATATAACTGTAAAAACCATTGGCCACCAGTGGTACTGAAGCTACGAATACTCAGACTTCTCTGACTTAAGTTTTGACTCCTATATGATTCCCCCAGCTGACCTCACCCCAGGACAATTCCGGCTTCTTGAGGTCGACAACCGCATGGTAACCCCAGCCGGTACAGTGATCCGCACCCTAATTACCGCCGAAGATGTCCTTCACTCCTGGGCTGTACCAACCCTAGGTGTAAAAACTGACGCCATCCCAGGACGTCTGAACCAAACCGCTTTTATTACTGCCCACCCAGGAGTCTTCTATGGCCAATGCTCAGAGATCTGCGGCGCCAACCACAGTTTTATACCCATTGTAGTGGAAGCCCTCCCTATCTCCAACTTCCTCTCCTGACTAAAATCTAGCACATCATTGAGAAGCTATAGGTAAGCAACAGCCTTTTAAGCTGTAGAAAGGTGACTCCGCCCACCCTCGATGGAATGCCACAGCTGTGCACAGACCCCTGGTACTCCATTCTTCTCTGTTCCTGAACAATCTTTCTTATTTTTTCCCCAATAAAAATTCTCCCCCATCAACCCCTCAACGACCCTACTTCTCAAAGCAGCGCCCTCAAAACTAATATCTGACACTGAACATGATAAACAATCTATTTGACCAATTTGCCTCCCCAACTCTATTTAATATTCCCCTCATTACAATCGCCATTTTAACCCCATGACTAATGGTCACAACCCCATCAAAAATGCTGGCCACCAACCGCCCAACCCTATTCCAAACATGATTCCTTAAGGCCTTCACAAAACAGATCTTCTTCCCCCTCAACACCCCAGGCCACAAATGAGCCTTCCTCCTGTCATCCCTGATAGTCTTCCTCCTAAGCATGAACCTTCTCGGCCTCTTCCCATATACTTTCACCCCCACCACCCAACTTTCGATCAATCTGGCCTTAGCCATCCCCCTATGATTAGCCACAGTCCTCATTGGCCTCCGAAATCAACCTACTGCCTCCCTCGCTCACTTTTTACCAGAGGGCACCCCCACCCCCCTCATTCCAGCCCTAATCATTATCGAAACAATTAGCCTCCTTATCCGCCCGCTGGCCTTGGGGGTTCGACTAACAGCCAATCTTACTGCAGGTCACCTGCTTATCCACCTCATCTCTTCAGCTACTCTGGTTATACTACAAACCTCACCAACTATCTCGGCCTTGACCTTCACCGCCCTGATTCTTCTGACCATTCTAGAGATCGCAGTTGCAATTATCCAAGCTTACGTATTTGTTCTCCTGCTGAGCCTCTATCTTCAAGAAAACACGTATGACTCACCAGGCACATGCATTTCACATAGTCGACCCTAATCCATGACCACTCATGGGAGCCACAGCCGCCTTTCTTTTAACCTCAGGCCTTATCGCGTGATTCCACTTTAATACCTCCACAGTCCTTGTATTTGCCCTTGCTACCACTCTTCTCACTATATATCAATGATGGCGGGATGTCGTTCGAGAAGGGACCTTCCAAGGTCACCACACACCCCCCGTTCAAAAAGGCCTACGCTTTGGTATAATCCTCTTTATTACCTCCGAGGTCTTCTTCTTTATTGGCTTCTTCTGGGCATTTTACAACGCAAGCCTTGCACCAACCCCCGAAGTTGGAGAATGCTGACCCCCCACAGGTATCACACCCCTCAACCCCTTTGAAGTCCCCCTTCTCAATACCGCAGTCCTCCTAGCTTCTGGGGTGACAGTCACATGAGCCCACCACAGCATTATACAAGCCAACCGAGAGGGCGCCATTCAAGCCCTAACCCTCACCATTATCCTAGGTCTTTACTTCACACTCCTTCAGGCTATAGAGTACTACGAGGCCCCCTTTACAATCGCAGACAGCATTTACGGCACCACATTCTTTGTAGCCACGGGCTTCCACGGGCTCCACGTCATTATCGGATCTGCCTTCCTCCTAACCTGCCTCCTTCGCCAAATCTTCTTCCACTTTACCTCCCAACACCACTTTGGCTTCGAAGCCGCCGCATGATACTGACACTTTGTAGATGTAGTCTGATTATTCCTTTATGTTTCAATCTACTGATGAGGCTCTTAATTCTCTTAATACAACTAGTATAAGTGACTTCCAATCACTCAGCCTTGGTTCAACCCCAAGAGAGAATAATGCTCATATTCGCATCCGTTGCTACCCTTCTGGTCATCGTTATAGCCACTGTTAGCTTCTGACTCCCCCTTATTAAACCAGACACAGAAAAACTATCCCCATATGAGTGCGGATTTGACCCCCTCGGCTCCGCCCGCCTTCCGTACTCAATACGATTTTTCCTGGTCGCCATTCTTTTTCTTCTGTTTGACCTAGAAATCGCCCTCCTTCTCCCATCCCCATGAGCCTCACAATTTTCTTGCCCAGTGACCACAATCCTCTGGGCCTCAGCTATTCTTCTCCTCCTAACTGTCGGCTTCATTTATGAATGAGCCCAGGGAGGCCTCGAATGGGCTGAATAAGACCCTAGTCTAATAAAGACAGCTAATTTCGGCTTAGCTAATTGTGGTTTGAACCCACAGGGCCTTTATGCCTCTGCTCATCCTAATATTTATAGTCGTCCTGATAGGCCTCTCTTTTCACCGCATGCACCTCCTCTCTGCCCTTTTGTGTCTAGAGGGTATGATACTTACTATCTTCATGGCCCTTAGCCTATGACCCATTCAACTGAATTCAACCACTCTGATAGCCCCACTTATCATGTTAACAATATCCGCCTGCGAAGCTGGCCTGGGCTTAGCCCTAATAATTGCCACAGCCCGATCCCACGGAAGTGACAACCTCAAAACGCTAAATCTTCTACAATGCTAATAATCATCTTCACTTGACTATCTACAATCGTAACATCTGCATTCGCCCATCCCAAGCACCTCTGAACAATTATCACTGTTCAAGGCTTCTTTATCGCTGACATTGCACTCGTCTGGCTACTCCAACAGAATTTCTACTACCAAGACTCATTCTTTCTTGTTGACAGCATCTCTGGCCCCCTTATTCTACTAACCTGCTGGCTATTCCCCCTTACTCTGCTCGCCAGCCAAAGTAAGCTCTCACTTGAACCCATCACACGCCAGCGGCTATATATTATTAATATTTCCCTCCTCCAACTCATTACCCTTCTAGCATTCGCATCTACAGACCTGATATTCTTTTTTGTGTGATTCGAAGCTTCACTCATCCCGACACTAATTCTGATTACGCGCTGAGGCGCTCAAGAGCGCCGCCTAGAGGCCGGCCTCTACATTGCCCTCTATACCATAGTCGGGGCCATCCCATTAATAATATGATTTTCTTACATTTATTCCTCTTATGGGTCCTTATTCTCGACCCTAATTCCCCTTATATTTCTGCCCCAACAATTTAGCCACCCTGCTCTATTCTGGTTCCTCTGTAACTTGGCCTTTCTTGTAAAACTTCCCCTGTACTCCCTCCACCTATGGCTCCCTAAAGCCCACGTCGAAGCCCCCATTGCAGGCTCCATGGTCCTAGCAGGCACCCTACTTAAACTGGGAGGATACGGTATACTACGCCTCTCCCCCCTCCTCTCACCCACTTGCCTCGACTCCTTGATGCTTCTCCTTCTTATTTCCATCTTCGGCATTCTTGCAACTGCAATACTGTGTCTTCGCCAAACAGACTTAAAATCACTTGTTGCCCTGTCATCAGTTGGACACATAAACCTAGTAATTGTGGCCGCCATCATCAACACCCCCACCAGTCACACCGGGGCCATAATTATAATAATCGCCCACGGTCTCACCTCCCCTGCCCTATTCGTGCTCGTCAATACAGCCTACGAGCGTACCAACAGCCGAGCCATATTATTCCTACGAGGCTCAGCCATGATCCTTCCCCTAGCAAGCGCATGATGACTCACAGCAACCCTGGCTAATATAGCAATTCCCCCTTCACTAAACTTTATCAGCGAACTCCTTATCTTCTCCTCTGTAGCCCACTGATCCCCTGCCATTCTGCTCGTCATTCTCCTTAGCCTCCTCTTCACTACGGGCTACAGCCTTTATGTCCTATGAACCACCCAACGGGGCTCAATTCCTAATCACTTAAGCATGCACTTTCCATTTCAAACCCGAGAGCACATTCTTCTTGCCCTTCATATACTGCCCCTTCTTCTTTTAATCATTAAACCAGAAATCATTATATGTAGCTGTAGTTTAAAAAAAATACTAGATTGTGATTCTAGCCATGGGAGTTAATGTCTCCCCAGCCACCGAGCTTGTCTGGTGAGAATTAGTACTGCTAATTCTTTATTCCCGTGGTTCAATTCCACGGCCCGCTCAACACCAGCAGTACCCGGCCCCCCTTACAGGACGAAGCGACCCACTCTTCTGCCCCCGAACAACCTCCAACACCACAAACAAAGTCAAAAACAAACCCCACCCACCAGCCATCAACATAAAACCCCCCAAACCGTATATATTCGCCACGCCAGCAATTTCCACTGAACCCCCCCACATCCACTCTTTTATCACCTTTACGCCCAACCCGTCAAACAACACCCCCCCCACCAATACTAACACAATATAAAATGACAGATAAACCAACACCCCACGACTCCCTCAAGCCTCTGGGTAGGGCTCAGCCACAAGAGCAGCACTATAAGCAAATACCACCATCATACCCCCCAAATATACTAACAACAACACCAGAGCCAAAAAACTCACCCCTCCCGCACCCAACACCCAACACCCCGCCCCCGCCCCTACTACCAAGCCCAAAGCCCCAAAATAAGGGGAAGGATTTGATGCCACCCCAAGCAACCCAACTAACAAACACATCTCCTTCATTGTTCCTACCGAGACTCTAACTCGGACCCGTAGTCTGAAAAACTACCGTAGTGCTTCTACTATAAGAACCTGCTCTTTATGGCCCCCCTACGTAAGTCTCACCCAATCCTTAAAATCATCAATCACGCATTTATTGACCTCCCAGCCCCAGCTAACCTTTCATCCTTATGAAACTTTGGCTCCCTTCTAGGATTATGCCTGATCATTCAAATTGCCACCGGCCTCTTTCTAGCTATACACTATACAGCTGATACATCCCTAGCCTTTTCCTCCGTTGCTCACATTTGCCGTGACGTTAACAACGGCTGACTGCTTCGTAATCTTCATGCTAACGGCGCATCATTCTTTTTTATCTGCATCTACCTTCACATCGGACGGGGCCTATACTACGGATCCTTCCTGTATAAAGAAACCTGAAATATCGGCGTTATTCTCCTTTTCTTAGTAATAGCCACAGCTTTCGTGGGCTATGTCCTCCCTTGGGGTCAAATATCCTTCTGAGGCGCAACAGTCATCACAAATCTTCTATCTGCGGCCCCATATATTGGCACAGACCTCGTCCAATGAATTTGGGGCGGGTTTTCTGTAGACAACGCCACGCTAACTCGATTCTTCACCTTTCACTTTGTCCTGCCCTTTATCATCGCAGGAGCCAGCATAATCCACCTCCTTTTCCTCCACCAAACAGGTTCCTCAAACCCAACGGGACTCAACCAAAATCTGGACAAAGTCCCGTTCCACCCCTATTTCTCCTACAAAGACGCCCTAGGCTTCGCCGTCTTAATTGGCGCTCTGGCAGGCCTTTCCACTTTCGCACCCAATCTTCTAGGAGACCCAGATAATTTCACTCCCGCCAATCTACTGGTCACCCCACCCCATATTAAACCCGAATGGTACTTCCTGTTTGCCTATGCCATCCTTCGCTCCATCCCCAATAAACTGGGAGGAGTTCTAGCCCTCCTATTCTCCATCCTTATTCTCTTCTTAATACCCCTTCTTCATACGTCCAAACAACGAAGTCTCATCTTCCGCCCATTCGCCAAGATCATCTTCTGAACACTTATTGCTAATATTCTTATTCTTACATGAATCGGGGGTCAACCAGTCGAAGACCCCTTTATCACCATCGGACAGGTAGCCTCTATCTCTTACTTTGTCCTCTTCCTCCTCATTTTGCCTGCAGTTGGGGTGGCAGAAAATCTGCTGCTCAAACTAGACCTGTAATTTTGGCCCGCTATGTATAAACAACATTAACTTTCTGTCCTCAAACATATCTTCAAGCACACTCTTTCCAAAAAGGACCCACAACGACAATCATTCACATTCTATGAGGATCAATATACTATGTATAATACACATTCATAGACATTCCTCATACATATCTTTACCAACTCTCTGAAATTTCGGCCATGTGTTATACCTGGCCAATCATTAGGGTGTTCATCCATGCATGGGCTCCGCCCATATCATGACTACTTGATAGGACCTTCCCTTGTTAACGTCTACGCAGACCTTTTCCTAAGTGAGTCCAACCGGTTAATCCACAGAGATTTCAACCCGTTATCCTGAAACTTAAGAACCCAGTCACTGCACGATCCAACAACTGATATACACCCATATGCGATTCCTAATAATTCCCTGAATGCATCATTCATTCAGACAAGTAGACACCTTAACTCGCGTTTATTCCTATCTTACCCTTTCAACCTTACTTCATAACCAGCTATAATGGTCAATCTATTCTAAACGCTCTTTAAAGTATTCTACCCTAAACAACAATGAACACAGGAATCTGCCAGAATACTATCCTGAACACTACCATGACGCCTACTCATCCACCCAATTATTGTAGATTGTCCACGATCGCACCAGGACTGGTACCACTCTTATATCTCCAAGGGGCCAGAGCTCAAGAGTGTCAGCCGTAGCTATCAAGCCATCTGTTGGATGTGAATCTGAGGGACCTTAATTGAAGAGATACCTCGATTGCTCTTTAAAAGACCTCTATGGTTATGCGTTAAAGACCTACCTATAAGCTAAGTCCACTTGTGATAGCAATTGACTACTGGTAGGGGAAGTTGCTCACGCCTTTCACCTGGCATCTCAGCAGTGAAGTTGGTATTAAACAACAAGGTGGAGCATTGAGACGTCCTCCCCTGTCCTCACAAGGACAGTCAATCGATCCTCAGCAGTTCAGAGTGGTACTGTTTAGATTATAAAGGTTGTGCATACTATTGATACCCTAAAGCATGAAAATGCCAGCCCCTATTAATGCTTGATGGACATAAGTTCTCCCCCCTTTTGGAAAAAAATCGCAACCCCCCCCTTACCCCCCCCAGCACCTGAGCCAAGCCTGTTCCTGCAAACCCCAGCCCCCCCGAGCCAGGCACACTAACAAACCAGCTAAAGAACTGCCACCCCCACACGTTATTTTATACAAATATATATACCCCTCCTCCTTATTTTCGAGGCCAAACCAGGCCTTCGGCCCAAGAACCGCACAACAACCCACCACTCCACTGCCCGCACCCCGCAACCTTACCCCCTTGCTGCCCTGCAATTTGCTCTATTCAAGAGCACTTTATCCTTGCAAGTTCACGCACACCCCCGAGACCGGCCATGGCAACCACACCCGTGCATTGTCCGCCCCCTGCCTGACAACCAGGTTCTGGGCTTAGCAACCCAGGGTCTCCATGCAGAATGCACCCGTCATGTCAGTGACAAACCACCTGCCGTTAACTGAACTAGTTGGAGGTACTTTTACAGTGTTTGCGGTCCTAATCCTCCTCTCCCCATTCTTCCGCCGATGAGCTAACTTCCACGAGAACACCCTTTCCGCCATAAAAACAGCCCTCTACCTGTCTCTTGTCCCACTGTTCGTCCTTATTGTCCACGGAGCCGATAATACAACAAAAACCTCGACATCCTTTCCCTGATTTGATACTTTCTGTTCTTCCTTTACCTTCTGGACTACATTTGATCTCTACCAAATCGTCTTCTTACCTATCGCCCTTTTTGTTGCCGGGTCAATCCTTCCTTTTTCTACCTGATACATGCACACGGACCCTAAAATACGGATATTCTCAGCCCACCTCCTAATCTTCCTGCTCGCCATAATTCTTCTAATCTCTGCAGGGAATCTCACCCTCCTATTCACCGGCTGAGAAGGTGTAGGCATTATGTCCTTCCTACTCATCGGATGATACAGTTCTCGTGCCGAGGCAGCCACCGCGGCCCTTATGGCCGTTATCTACAACCGAGTTGGAGACATCACCTTCATAGCAGCATTCGCCTGACTTATTAAATTTGGCGGCTCTTCAAACCTAGACTACCTATTCTCTCACGGGGTTCCTACAGCCATTGTCATCTACTTTATAGTCGGTGCTGCAAGCAAGTCCGCCCAATTTATATTTCACCCCTGACTAATCTCAGCCATAGAGGGGCCAACCCCAGTCTCAGCCCTACTCCACTCAAGCACTATAGTTGTAGCCGGAGTGTTCCTGCTACTTCGCCTACACCCCCTACTCTCGAATAACCCCCTAGCTCTTACAATTTGTCTTTGTCTAGGGGCCCTCACTTCAACTTTTGCTGCATGATCCGCCACAGTACAAAGTGACGTAAAAAAGATCATCGCTCTCTCAACCTCCAGCCAACTGGGCTTAATAATAGTCGCCATTGGCATCAACCTCCCAAACCTGGCATTCTTCCACATGTGCACACACGCCTTTTTCAAAGCCATGCTCTTCCTCTGCTCCGGGGTTATTATTCACAACCTCAAAGATGTCCAAGACATCCGTCACATGGGGGGCCTTCTCAAATCCCTGCCAGTCACCTCCGCCTGTATGACACTCGGATCCCTCGCCCTCATAGGAACCCCCTACCTTATTGCATTCTACTCCAAGGACGCAATTATCGAGGCCGCAACCAACTCCTATGTCAACTCGACTGCCCTTCTTTTTACCCTAGTCGCCACATCTTTTTCTGCGCTATATAGCCTACGAATGATCTACTCCACCCTTCTCCGCCAACCACGCACCACAGAGCCCGTCCACATCTTCGAAGAGCCCCAAGCTGTAAAAACCCCCCTTCTCCGACTCGCCCTAGGCACTATTATTGGCGGACCCATCTTATTCTGAATCTTGTTCCCAAGCTTCCCGAAAGAAGCAACACTACCAGAACTCTTTAAATGGGCTGCTCTCCTCATCACCCTCACCTCCTTCTTCGTAGSCCTTCTAGTGGCCTGGTGATACCACTGATCACGCCCCCCAGAAGATGACTCCCCCTATAAAGACTTCGACCCCGCCCTCATAGAGCGCCCGATCCACCGAAAAGTCTCCGATGTTGTCCTAGACTCTGCATGAGAGATTACTGCCTTTGGCGTCGAACATGCGTTTTGGAAACGAATGGGCTTAGATAAACTTCCATCAGCACAGCTTCGTCCCATTAAAATCCTTCACATAACGCATAAAGGTCTAATTCAATTATACCTCGCCATATTTTTTATTACACTTAACGAAATCTGTGCATTTCTCTATGTCCTATCGTACTGCTTTTAAAGGAAAACAGCATTCCACTGGTCTTAGGATCCAGCCCATCCTGGTGCAAATCCGGGTAAAAGCA